ATTGGGAATCTATGTAACGATTGAGGCAGGGGGGATTTATCCCATCCTTTTGATTTTATTCACTTTATTTATGACAAGAGTCGATTATTGAAATATTACCCAACCCCATGTTAAACAAAATACATATCAATCATTTCCTCATATAAAATGAGGAAATGTTTAGCTTATATGGTATGTATCGTTTTATTTCAATGACAATAATTTCATTTTTTGGTTTTTGTGAAAAAGATTTGTAATCCTTTCATTATTTAAACTGAAATTATTTCAATTCACTGTTATAGAATATCTAGAACAGTGACAACTATTCAGTCTATCTGATAGATACGAAAAACCTTTCCTATTTTTTTTATTTTGATTTTCGTAGTCAGATGAAAAGAATAAAGATTCAAATCTTAACTTACATCATTTTTTTATTTTTTATACATTTCATGAAAAAATTGGATTTCTTTCTTCTTTTCTTTGATCTATTTGAAATTAGATCAGTGCTGAGTCAATTAAAAAGACTTATCTTCCTATGAAGGTCAAACGGGATATTTATTGTCCAATTTTCTTCAAATTAAATAAATATTAAATAATGATGTCTAAATAGGAAACTTTTTCAATTTCAATTAGAAATATTTTGAATAAATATTTTGAATGAGTCCTTCTAAGTGGAATCTTTGAAAAAGTAGGAAATCATTTAATCTATCTTATTGAGTCATTTGAAGATGCGGATTCAAAAAGTTATTCGTTTATATATTTCTTTCTATTATCTATATTATTATCTATATATTCTTATTATTTATGTATGTTATAAATATGCTCTCTTGCTAAGACTTTTTCAGAAAAATCGTTCCACATATCATAATATAATAATTAATAATATAGAAGAAAAAGCCTAGATTACGATGTCTATGGACAGCTGAACCAATGACTATTCATGATTCCATAATTGAATCAATTCCATACCGGTTCGAAATTAGAGGAATGTTATGGTAAAACTTCGTTTGAAACGATGTGGTAGAAAGCAACGTGCGATTTGAAGGACACGGTCCGTTGTGGATTGAAAATCCACCATTTTCAATTTGTCTAGGAATGAGGGTGCTCTTGGCTCGACATTGTTTGTTCTGTTACACTCGAACCCTTCGTTTTTTGTTGGGTTGTAAATAGTCTACGATGGAGCTCGAGTAGAAAGGATTAATTCATTTCTCGGGGACAAAGATCTAGGGTTAATGCCAATCAATTGGAACAACTTCGTAAATATATCTTCTATATATAGAAATAGAAAGGATCCAATTCGAGCAAGTTTCCAATTCAAAAGCAAAACTTGTTGGAATTGATCAAACTTTTTCGATTCAAGGTGTATCACGCGGGAATTAACTGTCCATAGGATTCTTTGCTAGAAAGAAATCAAAAAGGGGTATGTTGCTGCCATTTTGAAAGAATTAAGAAGCACCGAAGTAATGTCTAAACCCAATGATTTAAAATTAAGGATAAAGGATCTAAGAACAAGGAAACACCATTTTAATTGTCTCGAGAGTCTCACTGGCTGGATCAGACTAAAGAATACAAATCGAATTTTAAATGAGACAAACAGAAGGGGGTAAAGACTACTCAATAAATAAAATTGACTAAAAATTTTTCCTTTGAACTATTTGAAGAGTTATCCAACTTGAGTTATGAGTACGAATGGTTTCTTTTTCCTTTTCAGGAAGAAAAAAAAAGACTGAAATCATAGTCTAATTGATTTTATAGGCCCATTTGTCATTTAATTTATTAGAATTGCATACATAGACAAAACTTCGAATCAAATCATTTTTTCTCGAGCCGTACGAGGAGAAAACTTCCTATACGGTTCTAGGGGGGGTATTACACCTATCCCAATGAGCCATCTATCGAATCGTTGCAATTGATGTTCGATCCCGAAGAGAAGGAAAAGATCTTAGAAAAGTGGGCTTTTATGATCCAATGAAAAATCAAACTTATTTAAATGTTCCTGTTATTCTATATTTCCTTGAAAAGGGTGCTCAACCCACAGGAACTGTTCAGAATCTTTTAAAGAAAGCGGAACTTTTTAAGGAACTTCCGTCTAATCAAATGAAATTCAATTAAAGAAATACCAAGGGGGGGTAGCAACTTGTATATAACTTTGTATAATTTTTCTCTACTTGTTTTTTTGATTTCCCCCCCCCTTTTTTCTGCTGTATTCGTATTTATTTATCATTGTTTCCGTCGAATCCGATGGCCTAGAACGACAAAACCTTAGTTTATTGATCTTATTAACTATCAAACAAATTCGGACATTTCCTTCATCAATTGTGTGGTTTTCATTGTAACTCGATTAACCAACAAGGAATCCACTTTGCTTATTCCACTTAGATTGATGAAATACATTATGGACTAAAAAATCCGATATATTTTTTTTTCAATTCCTCCTTTTTTATTCTTCCATTTATCCTTTTTCTATCTATCTAGATTAGATATGTAGTGTCAATCCAAAACAATTTTGAATATTATTGCA